CGGATACAGATAAACTTATCAGCAGATTCTCTATCCTCTCTTTTCCCATTTCAATTTCAATATTTATGTTCGTTTTCATTATAGGATAACAAGATGATTAGAAATCCTTTACTTTTTTTTCAACCCAATCGCTCTTTTGATTTTGGAAATTTTTTTATCAATATACTGTTTCTTATACACACACATCTCCATTATGGAATGGAGAATGGTAATATTTAGGATTCATTAAAAAATCAAGAATACATTCCTGGGAGAAAGCCTTCCCGTATTGGGCACTAATATTTTTTTAACGTCTAATTAGATCGGGTAATCATTCAAATTAAGAACGGAAGCTCGTTGCTTTTTCTTTCCCTATAATCAAAATGAAATTAATTGAAGCCGTGGGGCCCTATCCATTTATTAATTCGACCCAACTTGAAATCGACTTCGGTTTGCTTCCTTTCAATAATTTAAAGAAGGTTTTGTACCGAGCCGGAAAGAATAAAATATTCTCAGAACTCTTAATTGATACGACATGCTATTTTTTCCATTCATTCCCTTTCAGGATCAGTCGTCGTCTTCCAAACTTTACCGATGGTATGGACGAATCCCTCGCTTCATCTAAATGTGTAAAAGATCCTAGCCGCACTTAAAAGCCGAGTACTCTACCGTTGAGTTAGCAACCCAAAGAGAAAAAGAGTATGTAGATACAATCAGAATAAAACAAAATGATTAAATCAAAGCATTAAACTAAGAAAAAAAATTAGAATCTATTTGAAACAGAAAAATGACTAAATAGGATGAAAAAATAAAAAATTTCCCGATCCAAAAAAATAAATAAATGTAAAAAATGCTAGACCATCCCCTATTTCTATGTTATCCACTTTTTCAATCAAAAATTCGGGTATCAAAGCTAATCTGACGAACCCATCATTTGAATCAACTAAGGTAAAAAATAAAACCTATGGGACGGAAATAAATAGAGCTGCTTATCAAGATGAATTATATTTGTTCGATACAATGTTGTCAATATAAAGGTTAAGAAAAGAATACAATGGAAAAAATACAAGAACTTAAATTGAAATAATAGTAAAAAAAGGACTTGTGTTGGATTGGCACTACATATATACTAAAATTTTGAGTTTAGATGGAGAATAAATAAAGAAGAATTAGAAAAAGGATTTATGGAATGAATAGTGTATTGAATCCATATAAGTCGAATAAAGAACTTCGATTCCTTGTTTCTTACTTGGTATTAGAGTTCGAATTAAAACCGCCCGATTGCAGGTAGTGCCATAATTTTCTATTTTGTGAGGATCAATCAAATAATAAAAAGATTCTATAAAAGTAATGATAAATAGATACGAATAGAGCAAGAAAAGAAGGAAATAAAAAAACATAGTATAGAAAAGATATCCAAAATTATATAGAAATCACTATCCTACCCTTAGTTTTTATTTCCTTAATTTAATTGAATTTCGCTTGATTAGGGCAAAGTTCCTTAAAAACCTCTGCCTTTTTTAAAATATCCTGAACAGTTCCTGTAGGCTGAGCGCCTTTTTCAAGGAAATAGAGAATAGCGGGAACGTTTAAATAAGTTTGATTCTTGATCGGATCATAAAAACCCACTTTCCGAAGATCTCTTCCTTCTCTTCGGGATCGAACATCAATTGCAACGATTCGATAGACGGCTCATCGGGATAGATGTAGATGAAAAAGAACCCCCCCCTAGAACCGTATAGGAAGTTTTCTCTTCGTACGGCTCGAGAAAAAATGATTCGAAGTTTTGTCTATGGATAAAATTAGAATAAATGGGAAAGGATTCCGTAAAATAAATTAGCCTATAATTTAACTCATATTTATTTAGCACCCTTTCTGAAAAATAAAAAATCATTTGTACTCATAACTCAAGTTGAATAATTCTAAAATATCTTAAAGATTTTTCTTTAAGATATTTTTTTATTGAGTGGTCTTTAACCCCCCCCCTTTTGTCTCGTTTAAAATCTATTTGGATTCTTTATTCGGATCCGTGAGACAATTGAAGTGGTGTTTCCTTGTTCTGGGATCCTTTATCTTTGTTTTAAATCCTTGGGTTTAGACATTACTTCGGTGCTTCTTAATCCTTTCAAAATGGTAGCAACATACCCCTTTTGTGATTTCTTTCTATCAAAGAATCATACCGACGGTTGATTCGCGCGCGATACACTGTGGATCGAAAAAGTTTTAGCCGTTCCAACAAATTTTTTTGAATTGAAAATTTGCTCGAATCGGATCCTTTGAATTTCTATATCGAAGATATACTTACGAAGTTGTTCCAATTTATTGATTGGCATTAACCCTAGATCGTTGCCCCTGAGAAATTAATAAATACTTTCTACTCGAGCTCCATCATGAACTATTTACATTACAACCCAATAAAAAAAGAAGGGTTCTAGTAGAATATAACAAACGACGTCGAGCCAAGAGCACCTTCATTCCTATATAAAATGGTGGATGTAAGAATAAGAATCCACACCGGATCGTGTCCTTCAAGTCGCACGTTGCTTTCTACCACATCGTTTTAAACGAAGTTTTACCATAACATTCCTCTAATTTGGAACCAGTATGGAATTGATTCAATTATGGAATCATGAATAGTCATTGGTTCAGTCGGTACAGAGACATAGTAATTTATATTTTTTCTTATCTCCATAGATAATAAATATTTTTCTGAAAAAATCTTAGCAAGACCCCGGCTTTTTTGTATGAATGGAACATTTTTCTATAAATCTCTATCTAAAAAAAATATCTAATAGAAATATGCAGAAATATAAATATAGAAATAACATACTAACAGAAATAACACGAATAAATAAATTCTATTTGACTCTGCCTCTTCAAGTGACTCAATAAGATAGACTGACCCATTTCCAACTTCCCAAAGATTCAACCCATAAGGAATCATTACAAATCTTGATAATTGAAAAAGTTTCCTACTTATACATCATTATTTGAGTCAAGTTTTACAGTAAAGACTATATTTTATTATCATAAGAAAGATAAATCTCTGTTTCTTTTCGAATCGAATTGTCAATGATTTAAAGCAAATAAGCTAAATAGATCGAACAATAAAAATAAATATCATTGTTAAATATTTCAATTTTAATATTTTAGGGATGCAAATTATTTTTCACAAAAATAGAAAGACTATTGTCACTGAAATAGGATAACAATACATACCTATAGGCTAAGCACTTCCTCGTTTTATATGTATTTTCATATTTTGTTTAACCTGAGGTTAAGTAATCTTTCTGCAACTGTGATCCATGTCGCATCTTATCTGGATCACAAAAGGATTCAGTTATATTTGCATGTCATTTGAACCAGATTTAGTTCAATTTGTGAAAAACTGAGAGATGATTACAAAAAGAATCATTCAAAATCAGAAAAGAAAGAAGAATCATATTCTATCCAATATTAGGCCTTGAAACAGAATCTTGTTGAACAAAAAAGCTGTATTCGTATACAATGGATATGCTCTGGGACGGAAGGATTCGAACCTCCGAATAGCGGGACCAAAACCCGTTGCCTTACCACTTGGCTACGCCCCATTTATATTTTTATTGGACACTAATACTAATAAAGAATAATATTGGTATTAAGTGTTCGTCAATTCCAGTCCAACTATCTATATAAAATCTTTATTCTTTATAGAATATATTATAGATTCGTGCTAGGATTTTGACATGTGTATATCTAGAAATTTATTGATCATTACATATAATTCAATTAAGATATTGTATGAAAGTATGATTTCTTCTATTCTCCTTTGAGAATTGGAGGATTTTTGATTGGGCGGAAAAAGAAGGATTTTTTTGTCTACCTTACTTTCTTCATTTTTCCTTATATCAATAACTCAATCAAAATGCAATTATCTCGACGAACAAAATGTCTGTTATGCTTAATATCTTTAGTTTGATCTGTCTTAATTCTGCCCTTTATCCGAGTAGTCTTTTCTTCGCCAAATTGCCCGAAGCCTATGCTTTTTTGAATCCAATCGTAGATGTTATGCCAGTAATACCCCTGTTCTTTTTTCTTTTAGCCTTTGTTTGGCAAGCTGCTGTAAGTTTTCGATAAGATCTTTAATACTATCCTAGAAAATTCATGATTTATTCGAGAAAAATTATAACAATTGATAAGATCAAATAAGTCTGACAGTATGAACCTTCGATTCAAACATTGAAATTCTTGGATAGCTGCGAGAAATCTGGTTCGCCCCATTTCCCGATTCTAACCCCTTTTCCGGCGAAAGACCTTATTAGGTTAGGGTCCCTTACAATATCTAGGGTATGAAAGTGATTTGCGGTAATCAAAGACTCTTATTAAAAATTGCAACTTCATTTGAATTTCTGAACATTCTTTTCTATTTCTAGAATTCATTTCTTGGTGTCAAAATAGGATATGTGATATAAAAATGGAGGATCTATTATCTTTTCTCGTTTTCCTTTTTCAAAAAATGATCTTGGAGGTTGTGTAATGCTTACTCTCAAACTTTTCGTTTACACAGTAGTAATATTCTTTGTTTCTCTCTTCATCTTTGGATTCCTATCCAATGATCCAGGACGTAATCCTGGACGTGAAGAATAAAATAAAAATTTCGTTTTTCTTGCTTGATTTTACAATTTTCTTAAGATTTTCTTTTATCTATTCCACACGTTTAACTAGTAAAAAAATAAAAAGGGGGTTGCGAAATTTGAAAGAAAAAAATGGAAAGTCATCAACGGAAACGGAAAGAGAGGGATTCGAACCCTCGGTACGAATAACTCGTACAACGGATTAGCAATCCGCCGCTTTCGTCCACTCAGCCATCTCTCCCAATTGAAAAAGATAATTACTATCTTACATTACACATCAAGTAAGGATTAAAGAAAGTATTTCTTTGACATTCTTTATCGTTATTATATAATTAGCAATTCCATTTAGATGCTCGAAAGATCCAAATAGAAAGATAAATAAAGAAGACCTTCTTCCTTTTATTTTGTTCGAAGTGCCTTTTGGGCCTGGCCCGGTCAATACCCAGCCGGGCCTTTTTTTGTTCCAACAAATTCCCTTTATTTTTTATTTTTTTATTTATAGGCAATATAAATAAGATACCCAATTTGGTATCCGTGTAAGAATTTACGTTCTGGGGTTTACATATACTTATAATTTTTGTTATAATGGAAATTGAGAAGGATTTTTGATTCAAAAGAATTAATACTGATTAAGTATGTATCAATTTGTATTTTCTTATGTCATTAGGCAAACCAAATTTTAGATTCAAACCCAAGAATCATTCAGGAATTCTCAGTCAACGAATAGTTAATGGTTCCCATTTGTCATAAATTTTGGCTTTTTTGGATGAAAATATACATTTGATTTTTCAATAGAAAAGTGAGGGGAAGTTTTTCGGCATTGTGCGTTTTGAGATACTATACAATCAATCGAAGGGGTGGATCAAATACAATCAAAGGGGTAAAAAGGGTTTATTTTCTAATTTTTCTAAATTTAGAAAAAGGATTAAAAAAGGATGCAAGATGCAAGTACAATAAACTAAAGTTTAGTAATCCAACCCCAAAAGGGAAAATTTTCTACTATTGTGTATCGTTTTGGCGGCATGGCCGAGTGGTAAGGCGGGGGACTGCAAATCCTTTTTCCCCAGTTCAAATCCGGGTGCCGCCTCATAAACAAACGAATCGAATATAGACTCGCGAGAATCTCTGAGTGTTCAGGCATTGAATCACTATTAGATTGAGATTGGATGGATAATTTACTTTTTTATAGAAAAAGTATAGAAAAAGTGAAAAAAAATCATTTTTTCCCCTCCTCAAGAGTATAATATACTATCTCCCAACTGCTTCAGAGAGACAATCGGGAAAGGCTACGGATTAGATCAAATAGGAAAGAAAAGTATGTAATAGATAGCAATTTCGCTATTTTTACTTATTTACTTATGAAGGCAAAAAAAAGGAATGGGCCCTCTTATTTTATTACTACATGTTCCATTAGTAACATTCCTTTGTGGTGTCATTGTGTATTTTACTTGTGTTTAGTCTTTGCCAATTAGAAATCATATCATATAGTAATTTTTTAGAAATGGATTTATTTGATTGGTTCATCAATAGTGTTTGGCCAGAATCCCTTTTTGACTCTGGACCATTGATTCTACTATTATTAGTGAGCAATAATGGAATAATTCTATCATAGAGATAAGGGACATAATTCACATGGATATAGTAAGTCTCGCTTGGGCTGCTTTAATGGTAGTCTTTACATTTTCCCTTTCACTCGTAGTATGGGGAAGAAGTGGACTTTAGAAGCACTCCTAATTTAGTTGAGGAATGAAACGGTATCAATTGTTTTATAGATCGTTCTGCAACGCATTTTTTTATTTGAATTGAAATTGAAATAATTTTCAAATAAAAATATCTTCATTTCGAAATTCCATTGGATTCTAGTGGAGAAATGTATTCTATAACAGTAAAACGATTATTTCAGATTGATCGGAATAAATAGATGTATCAAAGAAATAGAATTGGGTCCTACGTCAATTCCATATATGGATTAATAACTACAGATATTGAAGATAAAAGCTAATATAGTACCAACTTTATTAGAAAGTGAAGTACAACTTTATACACTACAATAACACTAATAGAGAGTATGGTAAGAAATCAATTGATTTCTTACTTACCATACTCTCGGATCTCATAGAATACCGCCGATTATAGCCCGTTGATTTCATTTAAGACGCAAAAATAGAATCCTTTTCATTTGATTTCTTCAACTATTGATCAGAAATCAGAATTGAAGTTTCATTTAAAGTAATTAATCATTTTGACTGACTGTTTTTACGTAAATTATAAGTAGAAAAGCAGTAGGAACTAAAATGAACAGTGCAGTAGCAATAAATGCAAGAATATTTACTTCCATAATCTCATCGTTTTTTTTATTTCACAATAACTCGGGATTTAATCCCATAGAGATGATAAATCTTTCACCTGTCAATTCAATGAATGCATTCCCTATCGATGATCTTGAATCGGATCAATATCATGAATAACAATATCTGATCCATTAAATTAATTCGTCGTCGAGAATTGAATAGTATAACATACGAAGATCTTTTATCCATACCGAATCCAAGATTGGATTCCCGTCCCAATCCAAAATTCCTTTATTTATCCTTCTTTTCTATAACCTACCTTAGGTCTTCCTTGTAGAACCATCAAATGAAGTAGCATCTAACCACTCGTCCGTTTCCATTAACTACAAAACCCCAACAAACAATACAAAGCGAAGTGGAAAAAGAGAGGAATTAGGTTCTAAACGCCGTTTTTTAATGATCCAATTTTCTTTGGAAGACAAAGAAGTATGATAAAGATGAGTCGCGGGAGCAAAGACGGAATATTCTATCAACTTCACTATTTTAGTTATTTTCATTTTAGTTTAGGGTTTGTTCTTTCTTCGACAGAATCCTGAAAAAGAGGGGGGAAAGACCTTCGGAATTCAATTATGCTCTCTGTCCCTTATTTCACAGAAAATGGAGAGGCGAATTGATGTACTTATTGGATCCGTCGGGACTGACGGGGCTCGAACCCGCAACGTCCGCCTTGACAGGGCGGTGCTCTTGCCTATTGAACTACAATCCCAGGGGAATCAGAAGGGATCTAGCAGAAAATTTCGATTCTTTTTTATTCTCTCGTATCAGGTATTTCTTAAGAACAAGAGGGTTCTACCATCTGATGGTAGATTGGCAAATTGTTGGGCCGAGCTGGATTTGAACCAGCGTAGACATATTGTCAACGAATTTACAGTCCGTCCCCATTAACCACTCGGGCATCGACCCAACGCCTAATTGATTTTAGACGATTGAAAATATCATTCCTTTTAGACGACTGGAAATAGAATTTCTATTTAGACGATTAAAAATAGAATTTCTATGGGCATTGTTCACCCCCAGAGGGAGTTGAACCCTCGTTATCTCCGTGAAAGAGAGAAGTCGTAACCGCTGGACCACAGGGGCCGAAGATCAGCAAAAAATACCAAGAATCATATAGTATAGTTGCCTAAGTGCGGCCCCTTTAGGAGATGAATAGGATAGAAGATGAATAGGATCAAACCGAAAGACTCGTTAACTCTTCTGGGGGTTAATGGTAATTAAACTTTACCATTAAACTATACAATCTTGAAACTTGAAAGAGAGAAAGACGAGAAAGACCAATGAAATAAAGTTTCTGAATCAAACCGAAAAACAATGGTCGAGAACTTTCTTTCTTCTTTCGTTCTTCTTTCATTATCCAAGGGTTACGCTCGGATTTGCAGTAACTAACCACTAATCAAAAGATTGATTTGTGCCTTGTAATGGGAATTATATTTCGCCCTAAGTCGGCTGTCAATTGACCACGGAAAGGAGAGCATTAAACAAAGCAAGAAGACAGCCGGACGAGGTATTTTTGCACGTGTTTAACGTTTAATAAATACAAATTCAGATGGTTTTCTGGTATTCAATATTCAAGTAGATTAGAATATAAATACCGTTATACATTATAATATAAGAAACTGAATCAGTTTTGATATTCTAAAAAAAATCCTAAAACATAGTAAGCCTAAGTGGGAGAATTCTGTTTCTAGGACTGTTTTATCAATTCCGTTCCATTTGCATCTCTTAAAAATGCCAATTTAAGTTAAGTATAAATTTTTATTCCACCTATCTCACAGATTCCAGTCAAAGATTCATAGAATCGAAATTCCATCGTTGTTAGATCTATAGGATTTGATGGATAATGAGCCAGCCAAAATGTTATTTATTTTTGTTTTTGTTTTTTGGAGAATTCGATATGGATGAGTATAAATCACTGCCAATTTCAAAAGAATCCGGGATAGACGCAATGTCCACAATACCTGGATTTAATCAGATACAATTTGAAGGATTTTGTAGGTTCATTGATCAGGGTTTGACAGAAGAACTTTCTAAGTTTCCAAAAATTGAAGATACAAATCAAGAAATTGACTTTGAATTATTCTTGGAAAGATATCAATTGGTAGAACCCCTGATAACGGAAAGAGATGCTGTGTATGAATCACTCACATATTCTTCTGAATTATATGTATCCGCGAGACTTATTTGGAAAAACGATAGGCGTAGGTATATCCAAGAACAAACAATTTTGATAGGAAAGATCCCTCTAATGACTTCTCTGGGAGCTTTTATAGTAAATGGAATATATAGAATTGTGATCAATCAAATATTGCGAAGTCCCGGTATTTATTACCAGTCAGAATTGAACGATAACGGAATTTCGATCTATACCGGCACCATAATATCAGATTGGGGAGGAAGATTAGAATTAGAGATTGATAGAAAAGCAAGGATATGGGTTCGTGTGAGTAGGCAACAAAAACTATCTATTCTAGTTCTATTATCAGCTATGGGTTTGAATATAAGAGAAATTCTAGAGAATGTTTGCTATCCTGAACTATTTTTGTCTTTTCTGAATGATAAAAAAAAAATCGGGTCAAAAGAAAATGCTATTTTGGAGTTTTATCAACAATTTGCTTGTGTAGAGGGGGATCCGGTATTTTCTGAATCCTTATCTAAGGATTTACAAAAAAAATTCTTTCAACAAAGATGTGAATTGGGAGGGATTGGTCGACGAAATATGAATCGGAGACTGAACCTTGATATACCCCAGAACAATACATTTTTATTACCGCGAGATATATTGGCAGCCGCGGATCGTTTGATTCGAATAAAATTTGGAATGGGTACACTTGACGATATGAATCATTTGAAAAATAAACGTATTCGTTCTGTAGCAGATCTTTTACAAGAGCAATTTGGATTGGCCTTGGTTCGTTTAGAAAATATGGCTCGAGGAAACATATATGCAGCACTTAAGCATAACTGGATACCAACTCCTCAGAACTTAGTAAATTCAACTCCATTAACAGGTACTTATAAAGCTTTTTTCCGTTTACATCCATTATCTCAAGTTTTGGA